ATTAGTTAATATTGTAATATTATAATATGATTATTATTAGTTTAAAAGTTTAAATATTGTACTATTATATAATAAAGATATTAAAATATTTTAGTGGATGGTTGTTTAGTATGTTAGGTAAGTTAGTAGATTAAGCTGCTTGATATTAGTGGAAGAAGTTGTCCTGAGTGTCCTGTTTCCGGGGGGTTTACAGGAGTATTAAGTACTTTAGGACTTCTGGGGGGGAAGGGGGGGTTTAACGCGCAAAGAAGGGGGGTAATCCTAGATATTTATGATTTAAGCCATATTATTATGTACCTGAAATCAGTTATGTAATTCTTTTTTTAAACTCATTAAACCATGCATTGCATTTTGCTTTGTGCAAGGAAAATGCTCAACCTTGTCTGTTAATGGTATTTGCACTGTGAAATGTCAGGCGAAAGGAGGACAAAAAAGAAAACCAGCCGCCACAGGATGGATGCTTGCATGGTGGGTAACGAACACTATGTACTCCACCATTAACTTATGCAAGCGTCGATGAACGTGGGGGGAATATCTAAACCCATGTGCCTGAAGTAGGAACCAAATGCCAGGAATAGATCAAGAAGTGAAACCCCCACAGTTACTGTCCTTGACCATCAAGAAGAGTTATCATTCAGATATCACCAGTTGGTGGGCTCTTACTGTGCATAATAAGGGAGTTTTCATATTTTGTTGAATGCTTTGCGCAGTACAGCAATCATTAACATAATACTATTACATCAACACTGTCCTAAACCGTATTTTATATTTTTGACAGTATTAGTACTATGTACTAAATCAATATGTGTACTATATACATAACTAGTCCTATGTACTAAATAAATTTATGTACTATATACATAGCATTAATATATTGTACTACACAGAGAATAGTTTAATGTTTAGAATTCTAGCTTTGGGAGCTAGTGGTGGGAGTTAAAGTCTCCCTTCTCTGAGCAATAGGGAGGGGTTTAACCTCCGGCCTTCGGCTTACAAGACCGACGCTCTGGGCGCTGAGCTACTAGTGCAAGGGAGTTCGATTAGTTTGTTTTCTAGTAGACCTGCCAATGGCATTAGGACTAAGAAGATAAAGAAGTATAGGAATGATGCCATTTGGCCGATGATGATGTAAGGGTCTTCTACGGGTATGGCTCCGATTCAGGTGAGAATTCCGACGTCGGCCACGAGGACTCAGAAGAGGACTTGGGAGAGAGGGCGGAATGTTATAGTTCGCTGTTTTGCGGTATGAAGGTAAGGGACAAGAAATAGGATGAGGATGGCGGATAATAAGGCAATGACACCTCCAAGTTTGTTAGGGATTGATCGGAGGATGGCGTAGGCAAATAGGAAGTATCATTCGGGTTTGATGTGAGGGGGAGTCACTAAGGGGTTTGCAGGGGTGAAGTTGTCAGGGTCGCCCAAGAGGTTGGGTGAGAACAGTGCTAATGAAGTGAGTGCTAAAAGTATGGCTGCGAATCCTAAAAGGTCTTTGAATGAGAAGTAGGGGTGGAATGGGATTTTGTCTGCGTTGGGGTTAAGACCTGCTGGGTTAGTGGAGCCAGTTTCATGGAGAAAGATTAAATGGACTAGGACTACGGCTATGATAATGAAGGGGAGAAGAAAATGGATTGCAAAGAATCGGGTTAGGGTTGCGTTGTCTACGGAGAAACCGCCTCAGATTCATTGAACGAGGGTGTTGCCAACATAGGGGATGGCGGAAAGGAGGTTGGTGATGACGGTGGCGCCTCAGAAGGATATTTGTCCTCAGGGTAGGACATAGCCGACGAATGCAGTTGCTATTACTAGTAGAAGGAGAATTACTCCGATGTTTCATGTTTCTTTATAGAGGTAGGAGCCATAGTATAAGCCCCGGCCAATGTGGAGGTACAGGCAGATAAAGAAGAAAGAAGCGCCGTTGGCGTGAATGTTTCGGATAAGTCAGCCGTAGTTAACGTCTCGGCAGATGTGGGCGACGGATGAGAAAGCGGATGAGATGTCGGGTGTATAGTGTATGGCAAGGAATAGGCCTGTGAGAACTTGTGTAATAAGGCAGAGGCCAAGAAGTGAGCCGAAGTTTCATCATGCTGAGATGCTGGCTGGGGTGGGGAGGTCGATTAGGGCATTGTTTGCGATTTTGAGGAGTGGGTGGGATTTACGTAGACTTGTCATTAGTTCTTGTAGTTGAGTTACAACGGTGGTTTTTCAAGCCATTTGTCCTGGTTAAAGTCCAGGTAAGAATACATGACTTTTATTATGTATTTAGCTTTATTTTTGTTGGTTTTAGGTTTAGTAGCGGTAGCTTCCAACCCCTCCCCTTATTTTGCTGCTTTTAGTTTAGTAGTGGTTGCAGGGGTGGGGTGTGGGGTGTTAATGGGTTATGGCGGGTCTTTTTTATCTTTGGTTTTATTTTTAATTTATTTGGGTGGGATGTTAGTGGTATTTGCATATTCGGTGGCTCTTGCCGCCGAACCATATCCTGAGGGCTGAGGTAGTTGGACTGTGTTGATTTATGTACTTACTTATGTGATGGGGGTGGCGTTAGTGTCAGGTTTGTTTTGAGGGGGGTGGTGTGAGGCTTCTTGGGTGGTGTCTGACGAATTTAACGAGCTGTCTATATTTCGAGGTGATGTAGGGGGTGTGGTAATAATATATTCGGTCGGGGGTTGAGTGTTAGTGGTGGGTGGTTGGGTTTTGTTATTAACGTTGTTTGTGGTGTTAGAGTTGACTCGGGGCTTAGGTCGAGGGATATTGCGGAGTATTTAACGGGTGGTTATATGTAAGTAATGCCTAGGGTTGCAAGGGCAAAGGTGAGGAAGAATAAGGTGAGGTAGGTTTTGATTATTCCTTGTTGAATATTGCTGACTGTTGTAGCTAAAGAGGTGTTTGAAGAGGAGATGGCTTTGGGGCCTGTTTTTTCTAATCAGGCTAGGTCAATTGTTTGGGTTGCGATGTTTTGGCCGGCAGTGAGGGTTAGCTTTGGGAGTAGGCGGTGAATAATTATAGGGAAGAAGCCTAACATGTTGGAGAATTGGTGCGGGGTCAGTTTTGGTGTGGTTTTAAGTTGTTTGCTGGTTAGTGTGGCTAATTCAATGGCGATTAAGAGGCCAAGGATTGAGACTAGGAGGGCTGCGAGTTTAAGTAAGGGGGGCATAGACATAATGGGTGTTTTAAGGGGTGTGATGTTGCAGGTGATAACCAGGCCGGCAATAATACTTCCTCAGGCTAGTCGTTTGATCGGGTTGATTACTGCGGGGTTGTTCTCGTTAATAGGGGACAAGGGGTTGAATCGGGGGTGTCCTATTGATACGAAGAATACGATTCGCAGGCTGTAGATGGCGGTGAAGGAGGTGGCCAGTAAGGTGAGAGTGAGGGCTCAGGCGTTAAGGTGGGATGTGTTTAGTGCTTCAATAATTGCGTCTTTAGAGAAGAAGCCGGCCAAGAAAGGGGTGCCTGTTAGAGCTAAGCTTCCGATGGTTAGAGAGGAGGAGGTAAAGGGGGAGAGGTGATGTATGCCTCCCATTTTTCGGATATCTTGCTCATTGTTCAGGCTGTGGATAATAGAGCCTGAGCAGAGGAAGAGCATGGCCTTGAAGAAGGCATGGGTGCAAATGTGGAGGAAGGCCAGTTGTGGTTGGTTTAAGCCAATTGTGACTATTATCAGGCCTAGTTGGCTGGATGTGGAGAATGCAACAATTTTTTTAATATCATTTTGGGTTAGTGCGCAAGTGGCAGTAAACAGAGTGGTTAGGGCGCCAAGGCAGAGGCATGTTGTGAGGGCTGTTGTGTTGTTTTCTAATAAGGGGCTGAGTCGAACTAGGAGGAAAATCCCTGCTACCACCATTGTGCTGGAGTGCAGCAGGGCAGAGACTGGTGTGGGGCCTTCTATTGCGGCGGGAAGTCAGGGGTGGAGTCCAAATTGGGCTGATTTTCCGGTTGCAGCAATAATTAGGCCGAGCAGGGGGAGGGTTAGGTCAAAGCTTTTAGCGGTTATAAATATTTGTTGAATCTCCCAAGAGTTGAGGTTAGTTGCTGTTCAGGCTATTGCGAAGATTAGGCCTACATCACCGATTCGGTTGTATAGTACGGCTTGTAGGGCCGCAGTGTTTGCGTCTGCCCGGCCATATCATCAGCCGATGAGTAGGAAGGATATAATGCCTACGCCTTCTCAGCCGATGAAAAGTTGAAATATATTGTTTGCTGTAGTTAGGGTAATTATTGCAATGAGGAAAATAAGCAGGTATTTAAAGAAGCGGTTTACGTAGGGGTCTGAGTGCATGTATCATGATGCAAATTCTAGAATTGATCAAGTTACATACAGGGCGATAGGGGTAAAGGTGATCGAGTAGAGGTCAAATTTGAAGCTAATGTTAATGTTAAAAGTGTTTGTATTTATTCAGCTTCAGTTAGTGACTACAACCTCTAATCCTTCGTTAAGGAAGATAAAAAGGGGGAGAAGGCTAGTGAAGAAGGCGAGCTTGACTGCTGTTTTGACGTGGGAGAGGGGTCAGTTTGGCTTTTGTGGCAGGGGGAGGAGGGGGTATAGCAAGATGGTAAAAATAATAATAAGTGTGGATGATATAATGGCTGAGGTAGTGAGCATAGCTGCTACTTGGATTTGCACCAAGAGTTTTTGGTTCCTAAGACCAACGGATGAGCTGTTATCCTTTAGGAGCAGGCTCGAGTGAGCCTTGGGATTTAACCAAGGTTGTGAAGATTAGCAGTCTTCATTGCTACGAGCACTCTCTCGGCGGGCGAGAGGATTTTAACCTCTATCTTCAGAATCACAATCTGACATTTTTGTTAAACTATGCTCACAGGCGGTTCAACCTCAGATGAGTTCAGGTTTGGAGATTAAAAGGATGAGTGGGATGAGGTGGAGGGAAATAAGGAGATGTTCTCGGGTGTGGGAGGGTTCTAGGGAGCTAATGTGTTGGGGTAGCGGGCCTCGTTGAGTGGTGAGGAATATATGCAGAGAGTAGCCAGCGGTGATAAGCATACCTGCCCCTGTAATTGCAATAGATCATCATGACCAGTTGAAGAGGGAGGTAATAATTATTAGTTCTCCCATGAGGTTGGGTAGGGGGGGAAGAGCTAGGTTTGCTAGGCTAGCAATAAATCATCACGTTGCCATAAGTGGTAGGACTATTTGCAGGCCTCGTGCTAGGATCATTGTGCGGCTGTGTGTGCGCTCATAGTTTGTGTTTGCTAGGCAGAAGAGGGCTGACGAGGTAAGTCCGTGGGCGATTATAAGGGTAAGGGACCCGGTGAGACCTCAGGGTGTTTGGATTAGGATTCCTCCTGCTACGAGCCCCATGTGGCTAACGGATGAGTAGGCGATTAGTGATTTTAGGTCAGTTTGACGTAGGCAAATTGAGCTGGTCATAATAATACCTCAGAGTGCTAAGATAATGAAGGGGTAGCTTAGGTCCTTTGTCAGGGGTGTTAGTATAGGTATAATACGGATTATTCCATATCCCCCAAGCTTAAGAAGTACGGCGGCAAGTACTATTGAGCCTGCAATAGGGGCTTCTACGTGGGCTTTAGGTAGTCAGAGGTGTACACCGTACAAGGGTATTTTTACTAGAAATGCCAGTAGGCAGGCAGCTCATCAGAAGTTATTAGCATAAGAGGGGGGTATTGGAGTGTGGGAGTGTTGAAGTGTGAAGAGGGATAATGTCCCAGTATCATTATGGAGTAAGAGAAGGGCGATTAAAAGGGGGAGAGAGCCGGTAAGGGTGTAAAATAAGAAGTAGGTACCTGCATTTAGGCGCTCAGTTTGGTTTCCTCAGCGGGTAATGATTATAAGGGTAGGGATTAATGTGGCTTCAAATATAATGTAGAATATGATAAGTTCTGTGGCGCCAAAAGCGAGGATGAGGAAAAATTGCAGGGAGGTTATAAGTGTAAGGTAGATCCGTTGCCGAGTGGGGGGTTCACAGGCTATGTGGTTTTGGCTAGCTAGGATTATAAGGGGGAGGAGTCAACACGAAAGAACTAGGAGGGGGGTTGAAAGGGGGTCAGTTGCTGTGTAGAGGTTAAGGGATGATCAACCTGTTTCGGAGGTGTTATTAAGTCAGGTAAAGCTTATAAGGGCAATAATAAAGCTGTGAGAAAGAGCGGTAGGCCATAGTCATTTAGGGGAGGCAAGCCAGGCTGTCGGGATGAGTATAACTGTTGGGATAAGAATTTTTAACATTGTAAGAGGTTTAAGCTTTGTAGGCGGTCTGTGCCATGGGTCCGATTGGTGGCAACTATCAGGGCAAGGCCGGCGCTTGTCTCGCAGGCAGCGAATACTAGGAAGAGTATTGGTACGGCTGAAAAGTTGGCTGAGGTGAGTTGCAGGGATCATAGTGACAGGGCGAGGAAGAGAGAGAGTATTATTCCCTCTAGGCAGATAATGGCCGAAATCAGATGTTGTCGGTGGAAAGTTAATCCAGCTAACCCGAGGATAAACATTGATGAAAAGGTAAAGTGGGTAGGGGTCATGGGGGGTAATTACGGGTTTTAACCGCAAGCTTTTGGGCCGAAACCAAGTGTTTTATTTTAAGACTAATTACCCATTCAGCTCATTCTAGGCCGCCTTGTATTCACTCGTAGATGAGGCCGATGGTCAGGAGTACTAGTACAGCGGATGCCCATATGAATGTTAGTAAAGGGGATGCGAGTTGGTCACTTCAGGGTAGGGGGAGGAGGAGGGCAATTTCTAGGTCGAAGAGAAGGAAGAGGATGGCAATCAGGAAGAATCGTAAGGAGAAAGGCAGGCGGGCTGAACCGACGGGGTCGAAGCCACATTCGTAGGGGGAGAGTTTTTCTTGGTTAGGATTTATTTGGGGGAGTCAAAATGACAAAGTTGCTAGTACTGTTGAGAGGGCAGCTGTAATTGCAAGCACTGTTATGATTAAGCTCATTATCTTTCCTTGGGCTTTAACCAAGACCAGGTGATTGGAAGTCACTTATACTAGCTTTAGTACTAGAAAGATTAGGAACCTCATCAGTAGATGGAGATGTACAGGAACAGTCAGACAACATCTACGAAGTGTCAGTATCAAGCGGCTGCCTCGAATCCAAAGTGGTGGCGAGATGTGAAGTGGTATTGGATTTGTCGTAGAAGGCAGACAGCAAGAAAGGTGGATCCGATGATAACGTGGAGGCCATGGAAGCCAGTTGCCACGAAGAATGTGGAGCCGTAAACGCTGTCAGCGATTGTAAAGGGGGCTTCTAAATATTCTGCGGCTTGGAGGAGGGTGAAATAAAGGCCTAGGATAATAGTAAGGGTAAGGGAGTGGACTGCTTGTTTCCGTTTACCTTCTATAATGCTGTGGTGGGCTCAAGTTACTGTTACCCCAGATGCAAGTAGGACAGCTGTATTGAGGAGGGGTACTTCAAATGGGTCTAAGGGGGTGATACCTGCAGGGGGTCAGTGGCCTCCTAGTTCGGGAGTGGGCGCTAGGCTTGAGTGGTAGAATGCTCAGAAAAACCCTAGGAAGAACATAACTTCTGAGGTAATAAAAAGAATTATGCCGTATCGCAAGCCTTTTTGGACAGGAGGGGTGTGATGGCCGTGAAATGTACCTTCTCGGATAATATCTCGTCATCACTGGTATGATGTTAAAACCAGGAGAAGTAATCCTAAAATTAGTAGTACGGTGGAGTGGTAGTGGAATCATATTACGAGCCCTGAAGTCAGTAGCATGGCGCCAACGGCGCCCGTAAGTGGTCAAGGGCTGGGGTCAACTATGTGGTATGGGTGTGCTTGATGTGTCATTAGATGTTTTCCTGAAGGTATAGGCCCAGAAGTAGTACAAATACGTAGGCTTGGATTATTGCAACGGCAATTTCTAGCAGGGTTATAAGGAAGAGCAGGAGTGCGGTTGATAGGGCAACTAAGGGTATAAGGGGTAGGAGGGTGAAAGTTGCTGTTGCTACAAGTTGAATTAGTAGGTGGCCTGCGGTGAGGTTGGCAGTTAATCGGACTCCAAGGGCAAGGGGGCGGATGAAGAGACTAATTGTTTCGATAATAATAAGGGCGGGAATAAGCAGGGTAGGGGTTCCTTCGGGTAGAAGGTGGCCTAGTGCGTGGGTTGGTTGGTCTCGTAGGCCAATAATAACTGTTGCTATTCATAGGGGAACTGCCAGTCCTAAGTTGATGGAGAGTTGTGTGGTGGGGGTAAAGGTATAGGGAAGAAGGCCCAACAGGTTTAATGTTATTAGGAAAATCACCAGGGACGTGAGTAAGAGTGCTCATTTGTGTCCTTTGGGGTTCATAGGGAGGAACAATTGTTTGGTGAAGGTGCCGACGAACCAGCTTTGGGCTGATAAGAGGGGGTTATTCAATCAGCGAGCAGAGGGTGAGGGGAACAAAATTCAAGGGAGGGAGAGTGCTAGGAGGATAAGGGGGATTCCTAAATAAGTTGGGGAGGAGAATTGGTCGAAGAGTCCTAATGCCAAGGTCAGTTGAATGGTGTAGTTTTTTGATTTTGTGCGGGCTTAGGGTTGGGGAGGTTTGGAAAGGTGTGATTTATAATTTTTATAGGGAGGAGGGAGAGGAAGATTAATCAAGTTATTAGGAATAACATGAGTCAGGGTGATGGGTTTAATTGAGGCATGACCGCTAAGGGTGGTTGGTAGTCACCAATTTTTAGCTTAAAAGGCTAATGCTGTAGTACCTGTTTAGCTTCTCAGCGAGGCGTCTTGTATTAAGCGTGTTGATCAGTCTTCGAAGTTTTTTAGGGGGACTGCTTCAACTACAATAGGTATAAAGCTGTGGTTTGCTCCGCAGATTTCGGAACATTGTCCGTAATATACACCAGGCCGATTGGCATCGAAGGTCGTTTGGTTGAGTCGGCCTGGGACTGCATCTATTTTAACACCCAAGGCTGGGACAGTCCATGAGTGTAAGACGTCTTCGGCGGTCACAAGAACTCGAACTGAGGACTTAGTGGGGACAACTATTCGATGGTCAACTTCTAGAAGGCGGAGCTGTCCGGGGGTGAGGTCTTGGGTGGGGGTTATATAGGAGTCGAAACTAAGATCTTCATGATCGGTATATTCATAGCTTCAGTATCATTGGTGTCCTAGGGCTTTAACTGTGAGGTGGGGGTTGTTGATTTCATCTATCAGGTAAAGGATTCGGAGTGAGGGGAGGGCGATTAGGATTAAAATTACTGCTGGGAGCACTGTTCAGATAATTTCGATTTCTTGCGAGTCTAGCACATATAAATCAGTTAGCTTAGTTGTAACTATTGCAATAATGATGTAGAGCACTAAGGCGCTAATTGAGAATACAATTATTAGAGCATGGTCGTGGAAGTGGAGAAGTTCCTCTATTAGGGGTGAAGCTGCATCTTGGAGTGTTAATTGGGAGGGGTATGCCATGTGTTTAAGATACGCGAGGGTCTAACTCGCAACTATGCCTTGACAAAGCAGTATAATTGTTTTACTAGTACCTTGAGAAGAAAGTGGCAGAGTGGTTACGTGGTTGGCTTGAAACCAATTTATGGGGGTTCGATTCCTCCCTTTCTCGTGAGTTAGATCGAATTTGTACGAATGCAGGCTCTTCAAAGGTGTGGAAGGGAGGAGGGCAGCCGTGCAGTCATTCCACGTTTATAGAAGTTAGTTCGACTGAGAGGACTTCTCGTTTAGCGGCGAAGGCTTCTCAAATAATAAACAGGAACATAATTACGGCTACCAGGGATACTAGTGAGCCGAATGAGGAGATTGAATTTCAAAGAGTGTAGGCGTCGGGGTAATCCGAGTATCGTCGAGGCATCCCAGCTAGTCCAAGGAAGTGTTGTGGGAAGAAAGTGAGGTTAACTCCTACGAACATTACGCCGAAGTGGATTTTTGTTCATGTTGAGTGTAAGGTGTAACCTGTAAATAGGGGGAATCAGTGGACAAATGCTGCAATGATAGCAAAGACTGCGCCTATAGATAGGACATAGTGGAAGTGGGCAACTACGTAGTATGTGTCGTGAAGGATGATATCGAGGGATGAGTTGGCTAGGACGATTCCTGTTAATCCGCCAACCGTGAATAGGAAGATGAAGCCAAGGGCCCATAAGAGGGGGGTTTCCCATTTGATGTTTCCTCCGTGGAGTGTGGCGAGCCAGCTGAAGACTTTTACCCCCGTAGGGATGGCAATAATTATTGTGGCAGATGTAAAGTAAGCTCGTGTGTCTACGTCTATACCAACTGTGAACATGTGGTGGGCTCAGACAATGAACCCTAGGAGGCCAATAGCCATCATGGCTCAGACCATTCCCATGTAGCCGAATGGTTGTTTTTTACCAGTGTAGTATGCGACAATATGAGAGATCATCCCGAATCCTGGTAGAATTAAAATGTAGACTTCAGGGTGGCCAAAGAATCAGAATAGGTGTTGGTAGAGGATTGGATCCCCTCCGCCAGCAGGGTCGAAGAAGGTTGTATTAAGGTTTCGATCTGTAAGAAGTATTGTAATCCCAGCGGCTAGAACTGGTAAGGATAGGAGCAGAAGGACGGCTGTAATTAGGACAGCTCATACGAATAATGGGATCTGGTATATAGACATGGCCGGTGGTTTTATGTTAATGACTGTTGTGATAAAATTAATAGCACCTAGGATTGAGGAAACCCCTGCCAGGTGGAGGGAGAAGATGGTCAGGTCTACTGATGCTCCTGCGTGGGCTAGGTTGCCGGCTAAAGGGGGGTAGACTGTTCAGCCTGTCCCTGCCCCTGCCTCAACTCCGGATGAAGTGAGGAGCAGAATGAATGAGGGGGGAAGGAGTCAGAAGCTTATATTATTTATTCGGGGGAAGGCTATATCAGGGGCGCCAATTATCAGGGGGAGGAGTCAATTTCCAAACCCACCAATCATAATTGGTATAACTATAAAGAAGATTATAACAAACGCATGCGCTGTAACGATGACGTTATAAATCTGGTCATCTCCGAGAAGGGTGCCGGGTTGATTCAGCTCTGCCCGAATTAAAAGGCTTAGTGCTGTGCCTACTATTCCGGCTCAGGCACCAAAGACAAGGTACAGGGTACCGATATCTTTGTGGTTAGTGGAAAATAGTCAACGGGAAATTGTCACAGGTAGGATGGCTGAGTAAGCGGTGGATTGTAGCCCCATAGACAGAGGTTTAAGCCCTCTTCTTACCAAGCTCTGAGGTGTAAACACATTAGATTGCAAATCTAAAGTAGCAGGTTAGTTCTTGCCGGGGCTTTACCCCGCCTATTTCGAGTCGACTAGGCGGGGTAAAGTAGATGGATGCTCACTGGTTTGGGCGCTTAGCTGTTAACTAAGAGTTTGTAGGATCGAGGCCTGCCTGTCTAGAAAGGCTTTAGCTTAATTAAAGTGTCTGTTTTGCATACAGGAGATGTGGGGTAGTGTCCCGCAAGTCTTAACAGGGACTGGAAGATTTTCACTTCCGCTGGGAGCTTTGAAGGCTCCTGGTCTGGTTCTATCCTAAGTACCTAGGGTTAAAGAGAAGCAGTAAGGGCGGTTATTGTGGGGGTGAGAGGGAGGAGGAGTATTGTGGTGGTGACCAGGATAGCCAAGGGGAGGGTGGTTTGGGTGTGCTGAAGTCGTCAGGGGGTGGTGCCAGTTAGGGTATTTGGGGAGATGGTGAGTGTTATTGTGTAGGAGATTCGGAGGTAGAAGTATAGGCTTAGGAGGGCGGCAAGGGCAGCGATAGTGGCTAGGACAACAAGGTTTTGTTTAGTTAATTCTTGAAGGATAAGTCATTTAGGTATGAAACCCGAGAGTGGGGGGAGGCCGGCGAGGGATAGGAGGATCAGGGGGGTAAGTATTGTTAGGGCGGGGGATTTTGTTCAAGAGGTGGATAGGGTGTTAATGTTGGTGGCTTTATTTAATTTGAAAGTTAGGAATGTGGAGAGGGTTATAACAATATAGATCAAAAGGGTTAGGAGGGTAAGGGAGGGGGCGAATTGTAAGATGATAATTATTCACCCCAGGTGTGCGATTGAGGAGTAGGCAAGGATTTTTCGTAGTTGTGTTTGGTTGAGGCCCCCTCAACCACCAATAAGGATTGACATTAGGCCAAGGGTGGGGAGAAGAAGGGGGTTAGTTGGCTGGATTTGTAGTAGGAGGGTAAGGGGTGCTAGTTTTTGTCAGGTAGCAAGAATGAGTCCGGTGTTGAGGTTAAGTCCTTGGAGGACATCAGGGAGTCAGGCATGTGCGGGGGCTAAGCCAACTTTTAGTGCTAAGGCTAGGGTAATAATGGTGATAGGTAGTGGGTGGGTTGTTTGTTGAATATTCCATTGTCCCGTGATTCAGGCATTGGTGATGCTTGCGAATAGTAGTGTGGCGGCTGCGGCCGCTTGGGTGAGGAAATATTTTGTGGCGGCTTCTGTTGCTCGGGGGTGGTGTTGTTGTGCTATGAGGGGGATGATAGCGAGGGTATTAATTTCTAATCCCATTCAGGCGAGCAGTCAGTGTGAGCTTGCAAAGGTGATTGTTGTGCCTAGGCCGAGGCTTAGTAGTAGGGCGGTTAGGATAAAAGGGCTCATTAGTAAAGGTAGAGATTTTAACCTACATGGGCAGGGTATGGGCCTGAGAGCTTAGTTAGCTGACTTTACTAGGAAGTGGTGTAGTGGAAGCACCAAGAGTTTTGATCTCTTGAGGTAGGGTTCGAACCCCTTCTTTCTAGGGAGTTGGGGGGATTCTAACCCCCATAATTCACTCTATCAAAGTGGTCCTTTATTCAGGCACAGCTCCGTTTAGAGTTGGGGGGGTAGGCTTGCGAGTGCGAGGGGGAGGGCCAAGTGTCAGATAACTAGGGCTAGTGTAAGGGGAAGGAAGTTTTTTCAGATTAGATGTATGAGCTGATCATATCGAAATCGTGGGTAAGAGGCTCGAACTCATAAAAAAACTATTGAAAGTAGGGCTGCTTTGGTTATTAAGTTAATGCTGGTTAGTTCGGGGAAAAGGGGGAAGTGAGAGGCTCCTAGGAATAGGACGGCTGAGAGGGTATTCATAAGGAGGATGTTTGAATACTCGGCTAGGAAAAAGAGGGCGAAGGGTCCTCCTGCATATTCAACGTTGAAGCCTGATACTAGCTCTGATTCACCTTCTGTGAGGTCGAAAGGGGCTCGATTGGTTTCTGCGAGTGTAGAGATGTATCACATGGCAGCGAGGGGTCATGCTGGTAAGATAAGTCAGGTGCCCTCTTGGGCAGTGTTGAAGGTTTGCAGGGTGAAGTTTCCGGCGAAGATGATGGCACAGAGGAGGATTAATCCAAGACTCACTTCGTAGGAGATGGTCTGTGCTACTGCTCGAAGGGCCCCAATTAAGGCGTATTTGGAATTGGATGCCCATCCTGCACCGAGGATTGAATAAACCGTGAGGCTTGATAGTGCTAAAATAAATAGAATGCCTAGGTTAAGGTCTGCCACTGGGTAGGGCATAGGGATAGGGGCTCAGAGTGCGAGTGCAAGGGTGAGGGCAAGGGTTGGGGTTAGGAGGAAAAGAATAGGGGAGGAGGTTGAGGGTCGGACTGGTTCTTTAATAAAGAGTTTTACTCCGTCTGCAATGGGTTGGAGGAGGCCGTAGGGGCCTACGACGTTTGGCCCTTTTCGTAGTTGCATGTAGCCAAGCACTTTCCGTTCAATTAGCGTGAGGAAGGCAACGGCTAGGAGTACGGGGATAATAAAGGTTAGTGGGTTAACTACGTGTGTGATGATGTTTTGAATCATAATTAAGGAGAGGACTTGAACCTCTGTAGAAAGGGCTTAGGTCTTTTGCATTTACCGGACTCTGCCACCTTAATAATGCTGTTGTTTTCAGTTGTTTAGGTTGTCCCCGTTGGCTGGTTTATATGGTATCCTCAGGTAGGGGTGGGGCGTGCCTGGGAGTATGGGCCCCCTCTTTTCGGTCCTTTCGTACTAGAAAAGATTACATTCATAGATAGAAACTGACCTGGATTACTCCGGTCTGAACTCAGATCACGTAGGACTTTAATCGTTGAACAAACGAACCCTTAATAGCGGCTGCACCATTAGGATGTCCTGATCCAACATCGAGGTCGTAAACCCCCTTGTCTATATGGACTTTAAAAGGGGATAGCGCTGTTATCCCTAGGGTAACTTGTTCCGTTAATCGGCTTTAGCCGGATCAATTTGGTCAGAGGTTCTGTTAATTAGAGCTGTGTTTCGGGTTTCTGGGAGGGTGTGGTGGTAAGTCCTCTCTCCGCATGGGGGTTTTGTATTTCCCCAGGGTCGCCCCAACCTAAGACGGGGACAGGTTCTTATTAGGTTTGGTGCTTGTTTAGGGGTATTTGAGATAGTCTGTCCTTATGTCTAAAGCTCCATAGGGTCTTCTCGTCTTATGTTTTTATCCCCGCGTCTGCACGGGGAGATCAGTTTCATTGACTGGAAAGAGGAGACAGTTAAGCCTTCGTTAAGCCTTTCATACGGGTCTTCATTTAAAAGACAAGTGATTACGCTACCTTAGCACGGTCAAAATACCGCGGCCGTTGAATATAATATCAGTGGGCAGGCGGGACCTCTTATTCTTTGGTTTTGCAAGAGGCGATGTTTTTGGTAAACAGGCGAGGCTTTTGTTTGCCGAGTTCCTTTTCTTTCTTTTAGTCTTTCCTTGGGGGCACGCCGGTGTAGGGTTAACGGTGGGGTATTAAGTGGTTTTCTAGTTTGTTGGTGTTTTATTTACTTCCCTCTTTGTTTGGGGCCGTTAAGTTTCGGTGGGGGGTCCAATCCGGTGTACACGTGTGCTGGGAGAGAAGGGTGTTCTCTTATTACTCGTAGTAGCATGGTCTCTTTCGTGTGGGCACGAAGGGGCTCGGTAATTTTAGGGGGTTGTGAGTTGGTTGTCGGAATTTGAGGGGGTTTGAGTGCTTGAGCTTGGACGCTTTCTATTGAGGTGGCTGCTTTTAGGCCCACTTGGGTTGTTCTCCCTTGATAAATTGTGATCAGTACCCACCTGGAAAAGTTGTATCTTGTGTCAAAGGGGCTATCCCCCCTTTGACTAACTCTCTCGGGTTTCTTCAGGTCTGTACATATAAATTAAAGTGTGCGAGGGAAGAAACCGGGAGGCTGAACTTTTATTCAGTTCCCGGGCAACCAGCTATGGCCGAGCTCGGTAGGTCTGTCACCTCTACTCGAGGCTCTTCCCACTCTTTTGCCACAGAGATGGGTTGGCCCTATTTATAGGCTGTCCTGGAGTAGCTCGCTCGGTTTCGGGGTGTCAAACTGAAATTCTTTTTGCTTGATGGTGCTGGCTAAGTCATGATGCAAAAGGTACAAGGATGAATCTTTGCTTTTTGGGGCTTTACTGGGTTGTTTCATTTCTTTTTCAGCTTTTCCTTGCGGTACTTTTTCTATTGCTCCAAGTCTCTTTTCTGTCTCCCATACTAGGAGGGGAAAATGGTTTATTTAAGTGGGGTGTGGGTGAATTAGGGTTTATATATGTTGATTTGTTGTTTGTAGGGGGGTGGGCTAGCTAGTTGGCGTCAGAGCGGCCCGGTTTGCACGGGCGCCTTTTCGGTGTAAGGGAAACGCTATCCTGCTCTTAGCTACGCTCTGGTTTTACCAAGCGCACCTTCCGGTACGCTTACCATGTTACGACTTTCCTCCCCTAGGGTGAAGTATGGTGTTTTAATTAGGGTTGGTGTTTGTGGTTCGGGGAGGGTGACGGGCGGTGTGTGCGCGCTTAAGTGCCGGTTTCAGTAGAACGCTCTATTTTCTGCTTACTGCTAAATCCTCCTTTAGTTGTGTATTTCAATACAACATTCGTAGTGTGCTGTTGTAGCAAATGTAGCCCATTTCTTCCCCCCCCATACGCTACACCTCGACCTAACGTTTGGGGTTGTTCCGGTTTTGTCGACTGTGGGGCCTTCATAGGGTGGACTGACGATGGCGGTATATAAGCGGGTTACTGGCAAGGGGGGGTGAGGTTGAACGGGGATTATCGGTTATAGAACAGGCTCCTCTAGGTGGATGTTAAGCACCGCCAAGTCCTTTGGGTTTTAAACTTTTGTTCGTAATTCCCGGGCGGATTATTGTGTATTAATATAATCAATGTTTACGGCTAAGCATAGTGGGGTATCTAATCCCAGTTTGTTCCTTAGCTTTCGTGGGTTCAGGGTAATGTAAAGCTACTTTCGTGATGGGGCTTCATGTTCTCGTTAGCTTGGAAATGACTTTGTGAATCGTTCGGCTTTAGTTTGTTTTCATCCTTAACCACCCTTTACGCCGTTGTTTATCAACTTGGACCTCTCGTGTAACCGCGGCGGCTGGCACGAGTTTTGCCGGTCCTGTTAACCGTAACTAAGTCAAGTTTTCACTTATGGCTTAATATTTATCACTGCTGAGTTCCCTTGGGGGTGTGGCTGAGCAAGGTGTTGTGGGCATGACGGGGTTGTGCCTGATACCGGCTCCTTGTTCTCGGTGGGAGAGTTGTGGGCATTCTCACAGGGGTGCGGATACTTGCATGTGTAAGTTTGGTTAAAGCTGAGAAAAAGACCAGGACCAAATCTTTATGCTTGCGGGGCTTTATTAAGGCCCATCTTAACATCTTCAGTGTTATGCTTTAATTAAGCTACGTTAGC